ATGAGAATATTAAAAAGTCATCCTTTATTAAAGATAGTTAATTCATATATGATAGATTCACCACAACCAGCTAATATAAGTTATTTATGAAACTTTGGATCATTATTAGCATTATGTTTAGGTATACAAATAGTAACAGGTGTTACATTAGCTATGCACTATACACCTAGTGTATTAGAAGCATTTAATTCTGTAGAGCATATTATGAGAGATGTAAATAATGGTTGATTAGTACGTTATTTACACGCTAATACAGCATCAGCATTCTTTTTCTTAGTATACTTACACATAGGTAGAGGATTATACTATGGATCTTACAAATCACCTAGAACATTAACATGAGCTATAGGTACAGTTATACTTATAGTTATGATGGCTACAGCGTTCTTAGGATATGTATTACCATACGGTCAAATGAGTTTATGAGGTGCTACAGTTATTACTAACCTTATGAGTGCTATACCATGAATAGGTCAAGATATAGTTGAGTTCATATGAGGTGGTTTCTCTGTAAATAATGCAACATTAAACAGATTCTTTGCATTACACTTCTTATTACCTTTTGTATTAGCTGCATTAGCTTTAATGCACTTAATAGCTATGCACGATACAGTAGGATCAGGTAATCCATTAGGAATATCAGGTAATTACGATAGATTACCTTTTGCACCATATTTTATATTTAAAGATTTAGTAACTATCTTTATTTTCTTTATTGTATTATCAATATTTGTTTTCTTTATGCCTAATGCATTAGGAGATAGTGAAAATTATGTTATGGCTAACCCAATGCAAACTCCACCTGCTATTGTACCAGAGTGATATTTATTACCTTTCTATGCTATTTTAAGATCAATACCTAATAAATTATTAGGTGTTATAGCTATGTTCTCAGCTATCTTAGCTTTAATGGTGATGCCTATCACAGATTTATCAAAATTAAGAGGAGTACAATTCAGACCATTAAGTAAAGTAGCCTTCTATATTTTCGTTGCTAATTTCTTAGTATTAATGCAAATAGGTGCAAAACACGTTGAAACTCCATTTATTGAGTTAGGACAAATTTCTACTGTGTTATATTTTGCACACTTTTTTGTAATAGTACCTGTAGTTAGTCTTATTGAAAATAGTTTAGTAGAATTAGCTACTAAAAAATAATAAATATTATTTTTTAAATTACTTTAGTAGTTTGTTTTGTTATTTTTAACTATTATTTAGTTTCCTCGCGTTTTTAAAAATTTATGTTTTTTTTTAATAAATTTGCGTGCTAACTGCATGCACGCGAGGTTATATATATTTTTTTAATATATAAGGAGCTTGAGCAGAGGGTTCTGCGTTTTGATTGCAAATTGAAATAAAGGGATTCGAGTTCCCCGGGCTCCCTAAAAATATATTATTTCATAGCTATATTTGATTAATGGTTAGAAGTTCAAATTGTTTATTAAACTTATAGCTTAATAGAGGGTTAAATAGAAAATAATTCGTCGGCGCGCGCACGCTCATTGCGCGCGAGGGGTCTATTTAATTACTTCGCGCGCGTGCAGTTAGCACGCACGCGAGGGTACTAAATATATTTTTAATTTAATAATTATTTGTTATAAAATAGTAGGTAAATATATAGTTATAGTTAAAGTTAAATATAGCTATAATTATCTTTTTTTACTTTTAGCTTATTTAAACATAAATATAAAAATATATAATATAATTAATAATACTGCACGTTTTAAAATATTAAAAATATTATAACTATATATTTTTTTTTATGTAATATAAAATAAAAAAAAAAAAATGTCAAATATAATTTCAATAATTCAAGGATTATTAGTTATTGTTCCTGCTTTAATATCTGTTGCTTTTGTAACAATATCAGAAAGAAAAGTTATGGCTAGTATGCAAAGAAGAGTAGGACCTAATGCAGTAGGTTATTATGGTTTATTACAAGCATTTGCTGATGCATTAAAATTATTATTAAAAGAGTATGTAGCACCAACACAAGCTAATATTATATTATTCTTCCTTGGACCTGTTATAACTTTAATTTTTGCTTTATTAGGTTATCTTGTAATTCCTTATGCTCCAGGTACATTTATATCTGACCATCGTTTAGGTATATTATTTATGTTAGCAGTTAGTGCTATAGCTACATATGGTATATTATTAGCTGGATGATCTGCTAATTCTAAATATGCTTTTTTAGGTTCATTAAGAAGTACTGCTCAATTAATTAGTTATGAGTTAATCTTAAGTTCTGTATTATTATTAGTTATATTATTAACTGGTAGTTTAAATGTTATTACTATAGTAGAATCACAAAAAGCAGTATCTTTATTATTACCTTTATTACCTTTATTTATTGTATTCTTTATAGGTTCTATAGCAGAAACTAATAGAGCGCCATTTGATTTGGCTGAGGCTGAATCAGAACTTGTAAGTGGTTTCATGACAGAACATTCTGCTAGTATTTTTGTTTTCTTCTTCTTAGCTGAATATGCTAGTATTATATTAATTTGTATTTTAAATAGTATTTTATTCTTTGGAGGTTATTTATCTATTTTCGTTTTTAGTATTATTTCACTTCTAGATTTAAGTCGTGAAGATACTTTATTTCAATGTTTTAATATCTATTATATCTATTCTCCTATAAATTTAGCTGTAAAAACATCTATATTAGTATTTGTTTTTATTTGAGTTAGAGCTTCTTTCCCTAGAATTCGTTTTGATCAATTAATGTCAGTTTGTTGATTAGTTTTATTACCGGTTACTATTGCTTATGTTATACTTTTGCCGTGTGTAGTTTCTGGTTTATTAATAAATCCTGTGAACATTTCTTTACTTTAGTTTTATCTATGTTTGCTTTAGTTTTGCCTATATTTGAATATATTTTTGCAATAATATTTACAGATTTAGAAAAAAGTAAATATATTAAATCTATTTATATAATTATCATTGATTTTATTGATTTCTTTATAATTATTATTAAAAAAATCTGATATTTTTATATTAAATATTTTATTCTTGATATCTTAGTATTTTATATTAAGAAATTTATTATTTTTTTGTTTAACTATCTTTATAAATATTTAATTAAGTACTCTCCATTATTTATATCTTATTATTTTTCTTATATTAAACCTATTTATGATTACCTTTATAATAAACAAATTGTAAAAATCATGAATCATCCTTTAGTTTCATTTTTACAAAATGAAAAGGTAAAAAAATATTATATTTTTTTATTTAATTGTGAAAAGATAACTAAATATAGTCAATGATTTAAATGTTTATTTAATTTATTAATTCTTGGTTTAATTATAAAAGATATTAATAGTAATCATGAATTCTTAACATCTATTGATAAATTTATGGATAATATTTTGTCTCCTAACTTTTATATAATGTTAGCTTATTCTAGTATTAAATACTATTTTATTAGTAAAATATTATTAATTATTTTTAATATAGTAACTAATAACAGTATTAAAGAAATACACGATAAATATTTTAATAATATCTTACATTATTATTATATTATATTACCAACTTTGGTTATGTTAACTTTATTTACTATATATAATGATGATTATCCTTTAATCTTAACATTAAAAGATTTAATTTTTTATCTTGTAATAATACATTTAGGTTTAGGGTTTCTAATTGAGGCTTTATATAAAGATATACAAAGCCCTTTAATAACTTTATTTACTATATTAATAGCGTTATCAGGTATAATAATTGCTATTTTTAATATATAAGGAATGTTTAGAATTTATGGATATGTTTTTTATATTAAAAATTAACGGTAATAATGGTCCACCTTTAGGTCCTTCAGGTAATAGAGATCCTTCTGGTCCTCCAGGTAGTCAAGGTCCTCCTGGTCCTCATAATCCCAATTCTCATTTAGGTCAAGATTCTTCTAATGATAGAGATTCTTCTAATAATAGAAGAGATTCTAATAATAGAAGACCTAATAGAAATAGAGAACCTTTTAACCCTAATAGAGACCGTATTAACCCAAATAGAAATCCTTTTGACTCATATAATAACAGAGATTCTTTTGACTCTTATAATAACGGATATCCTTATAATAACGGATCTCATTATGACCCTAATAATTACAATAATTCTAGTAATCAAGTAATACCTGGTCCTTCAAATAGTCATTCTGGTCCTTCATATAGTCATTCTGGTCCTTCAAATAGTGAAGTACTTAATTGTTCTTCAAATAGTGGAGTAGTAACTCAAAATGATTCATTCGAGAGAAAAGTTGGTTTATTTGACTCATTAGGTATAAAAAAATATGATACAGAAAGTACTGTAAAAAATAAAATAAAAAAAGATAAAGAAAGAGTTAGATTGGATCAATTAAAAATAGATGATCCCGCAGCTTATAAACGTTTAATGGAAAGAAGAAGTTTTGCTAATCGGCAAGGATCTCCAGGAACACAATGAGGAAAAGAATTAGAAAAGGCAAAAAGAAATGAAACAAGAATGAATAAAATGGAGAAGTAGAAGTATAAATTTAAATCCTGAAGGTTTAACTACTGAACAATTACATGCTCGTATGAATGGGACAAAGTGTAATGGAAATGTAACTAATAATCGTGGTTGTTATCCTCAAACAAATTGAGCAAATAATAATGGTTGTTATCCTCAAACGAATTCAACATATAATAATCGGTTATTATCCTCAAACGAATTGAGCAAACAATACTAACAATCAATCATCAATAGCCTTTTGGTAATCAAAGTAGAATAATAAATGAAATTAATAATAATAATAATAGAAATTTAAATCAAAATAATTGAGTAAACAGTTCTAACAATTTTGATATGACTAATCATAATAATAATAATAATAGAGTAAACAATTATAACTATTATGATATGACTAATCAAAATAATAGAGCAAACAATTATAACAATTTTGATATGACTAATCAAAATAATAGAGCAAACAATCCTATCCATCCTAATATAAATACTAGAAGTAGTATGGATATTGAAATGCTTAATCGTCTTAATAGATCTATTAATCCTAGAAATAATAATAATGGGAGTAAACAATAATAACAGTCCTAATTCAACAAATAGAAATAATACACCAACAAGTCCTAGACAAGATCAAAATTAGAGAAAAAACATCAATAAATCCCTTCGGGCGAGGGACGGATAGATAAAAATATCTTATAAATTTACCAAAAATAACTTTTTTAGTTTATAAAAGTATATATCAATATAGATACATAGATAGTTATATATATAAAATAACGACTTTATTGGCATACATGAAGTGTAATATGTAAAATATTATATTATATAAATTTAATAGTCCCTTCGCGAGCGTGCATACTGCACGCACGCGTTATCTAGTCCCTTCGGGCCTCGCCCGCAAGGCGACAAGATCTCCCTGGGGGCTAGTAATAAATATTTTATTAGTAGTAAATTTATTATATATATATTTAATTATGTCTTTATTATTATTAATAACACCTTTAATAGGAATAGGTTTAATTACAATAGAAACAAATTATGGATTAAGTTTATTTAATGAAATAAAAATAAAATCAATAGCCTTATTAACATCAATAATAAATTTAATAATATCATTAGTAATGTTTATAATATTTGATTTTAGTAGTAAAAGCTATAGCTTTATTGAAGAACATTATCCAATAAGTTATTTTGATATATATTTAGGTGTTGATGGTTTATCTATATATTTTGTTTTATTAACAACAATAATTATGCCTATAGCAATATTATCAAATTGAAATTCAATTACATCTAAAAATGTATTATCATTTGTAGTAATAATGTTATTATTAGAAACATTATTATTAGCAGTATTCTTAGTACTAGATGTATTATTATTTTATATTTTTTTTGAAAGTATATTACCACCATTATTTTTATTAATAGGATTATTTGGTTCAAGTAATAAAGTAAGAGCTAGTTTTTATTTATTCTTATATACATTATTTGGATCATTATTTATGTTATTATCAATAATAGCTATGTCTTCTATAATGGGAACAACAGATTTTGATGCTTTATCAAAATCAAATTTTAGTTATATAACTCAATTATTTTTATTCTATGGTATATTTATAGCTTTTGCTGTAAAAACACCAGTAATTTTCTTAAATACTTGATTATTAAAAGCTCACGTTGAATCACCATTATCAGGAAGTATTATTTTAGCTGGTATAGTTTTAAAATTAAGTTTATATGGTATATTTAGATTAATTTTACCTTTATTACCTAAAGCTTCTTTAAACTATACATATATAATTTATGTGATAGTCCTAAAAACAATATTATATGCTAGTTTTAGTACATTAAGAACAATAGATATTAAAGAACTTATTGCTTATTCATCATTATCTCACGCTGCTGTCCATTTAATTGGTGCCTTTAGTAATACAATTCAAGGTATTGAAGGTTCAATAGCTTTAGGTTTAGCTCACGGTTTTGTTTCATCAGGTTTATTTATTTGTGCAGGAGGTATTTTATACGATAGATCATCTACTAGATTAATTACATATTATAGAGGTTTAGCTCAAATTATGCCTATATTCTCTGTATTATTCTTTATATTATCATTAGGTAATAGTGGTACTCCTTTAACTCTTAATTTCTTAGGTGAATTTATGTCATTATATGGTGTATTTGAAAGAATGCCTATATTAGGTGTATTAGCTAGTTCATCTATAGTATTCTCTGCTGCTTATACTATATTTATGTATAATAGAATAGTTTTTGGTGGTTCTTACTCTGTTTACTTTAAAGATAATATAGGTGATGTAACTAGAAGAGAATTTATAATGTTATTAATATTTGTTATCTTAACTGTATTATTTGGTATTTACCCAGCACCAATCTTAGATGGTATACACTATTCAGTTTCTTCTTTAATTTATAATGTAAATTAAAAAAAAAAAATAATATAATTATAATAATAATAGTTTTATTATTAATACCTCTCCCTCGGAGGGTATTATTCTTATTAGCCTAATGGTAAAGCAGAATACTTCTGATATTCGGATCTGAGTTCGAGTCTTAGATAGGAATATAATAATTATATAATTAGCTTCTGCTATTTATAGCCCTTATAGCTCAACGGTAGAGCGGAATACTGTTAATATTTTGATAGATGTTCGATTCATCTTAAGGGCTTAGTTAAAGTAAAAATGTAAAAATATTATATTTAATCCAATGCCTAAATTCTTTAGGAGTGGTGATAAATCTAATAGATTATCTAAACCAAGAAAAATAAATATAAATATGCCACAATTAGTACCATTTTTTTTTGTTAATCAAGTAGTATTTGCATTTGTTATATTAACAGTATTAATATATGCATTTAGTAAATATATTTTACCAAAATTTGTACGTATTTTTATATCTCGTATTTATATAAATAAATTATAGTAAGCTATAGTTAATAGCTTTATTAAGTTTAAACTTAAATATTTATATAACATCATCGCTGTTTCCAGCATCGGGTTCCCCCTTTCCGAGGGGAAGTCTCTGTAGGAGCTATAATATCTTTACCATATTACTTAAAAATAAATTTAAAATTTTATAATCATAAATGAGAGCAGTAAATTTCGTATTGAGTCCTTTAGACCAATTTGAAGTAAGAGATTTATTTTCTTTAAATAGTAATTGATTAGGAAACATTAATATATCATTAACAAATATAGGTTTATATCTAGCAATAGGTGGATTTATAATAGTAACATATAGTGTATTGGCAACAAATAATAATAAAATTATACCAAATAACTGATCAATAAGTCAGGAAACTATATATGCTACAGTACACAGTATGGTAATAAATCAACTTAATCCTACAAAAGGACAATTATGTTTCCCATTTATATATGCATTATTTATAGTTATATTAGTAAATAATTTAATAGGAATGGTGCCATATAGTTTTGCATCAACATCACACTTTATTTTAACATTCTCATTAAGTTTCACAGTTGTTTTAGGTGCAACATTCTTAGGATTCCAAAGACATGGATTAAAATTCTTTTCATTATTTGTACCTTCAGGTTGTCCTTTAGCATTATTACCTTTATTAGTTTTAATCGAATTCATTTCATACTTATCTAGAAATGTTTCTTTAGGTTTAAGACTTGCAGCTAATATTTTATCAGGTCACATGCTTTTATCTATTTTAAGTGGATTTACATATAATATAATGACTAGTGGTATATTATTCTTCTTCTTAGGTTTAGTTCCTTTAGCTTTTATAATTGCATTCTCTGGATTAGAATTAGCTATTGCATTTATTCAAGCTCAAGTTTTCGTTGTTTTAACTTGTTCTTACATTAAAGACGGATTAGATTTACACTAATCTAATTAAAACTTAAACTTAATCTTTAAAGAGCTTTTAAGCTTTAAAATATAAAGATATTTTTACAGCGCGGTGGCTTCCAGCAGTCGGGCTCTCCCCCTTCCGCAGGGAGCTAAAAAGCTTTATTTTATTTAATTAAAGATATGAAAATTTTATGTAAAAGGAAAATCCAATACTTTTTAAGCATACATGATTGATTATCAACCTTTATAGAGATATAAGGAATTTAACAGAAACTAATAATTATTTAAAACGTTAAGTTAATATTAATTGCGAACAATAATCCTATGCTTAGTATTTATTTAGAATTATTCAGAAACCGGGTTATTTATATCTTTAACAAAAAAAAAATAAAAATTCTTTATATTTTAGCAGCGCCGCGGCTTCCAGCAGTGGCGATGCCCCCGGAGGGAGCTAATAGCTATATATAATTTTAGTTATAAAAAAAGTCTATTACAATATAGATATTATGGAATATCCATATATAACTTAAAATTGACAACCATACGTTAATTGGTAAACTAGTCGTCTTCCAAACGATAATTGTGAGTTCGAGCCTCACTGGTTGTAATCGATTATTTCGATCAAATTTATTTTTTTTTTTTGTTACATGAAGTAATAAAGATTAAAGATAAAAAGTATATACCATATAGAGATATAATAAAGATATCTTGTAATGATTAAATTTTTTGAGTTTGATGATGGCTCTGATTGAACGCTGTCCAAGTACTTGACACATGCTAATCGAACGACTATTTATTAAAATAAAATGAGTAGTAGTGGTGTACAGGTGAGTAAAAGATAATTTGGCTACCTTAAAGTAAGGGAAAAATCCCTTATATAAGAAAGGAAAATAAAAGGTCCGCTTTAAGATGTTAATCTTTATCTCGGAGAGTAGTAGGAAAGGTAATGACTTTTCTAGCTAATATCCGTAGTCGTGACTGAGAGGTCGATCGACCACATTGGGTCTGAGAAAACCCCAATGCGTATTAGTACAGCAGTGAGGAATATTGGTCAATGGCCGAAAGGCTGAACCAGTAACTTGGAAGAATGTAAATGTATTTAATAAATACAATAACGATTAACTCGTATAAAATTCTAAATAGGATAATGATAATGACAATTTCCTATTTATAAGTCTTGACCAAATTACGTGCCAGCAGTCGCGGTAATACGTAGAAGACTAGTGTTAGTCATCTTTATTAGGTTTAAAGGGTACCTAGACGGTAAATTAAACTCTAAATGAGTCTTTTTTCTAGAGTTTTATGTGAGAAGGAAGAACTTCTGGAGTAGGGATAAAATACGCAAATACCAGAAGGACTGATAACGGCGAAGGCGTCCTTCTATGTAAAAACTGACGTTGAGGGACGAAGGCTCGGGTAGCGATAAGGATTAGATACCCTAGTAGTCCAAGCAGACAATGATGAATGTCATAGACTAGATTTAATATTTAGTCTATAAATGAAAGTGTAAGCATTCCACCTCAAGAGTAATATGGCAACATATAAACTGAAATCATTAGACCGTTTCTGAAACCAGTAGTGAAGTATGTTATTTAATTCGATAACCCGCGAAAAACCTTACCACAGTTTGAATAACAATTAAAAAATTGTTACAAGCGCTGCACGGCTGTCTTTAGTTAATGTCGTGAGATCTGGTTAACTCCTTTAATTAACGAAAACCCTCACTTTATTTAGATATATAAAGTGGTTCGCCGCTACATAGGATATAGATAATAGGGATTAAGACAAGTCATCATGGCCTTAATACTGTGGGCTATAGACGTGCCACATACGCCTTAACAAAGGGATGCGATATTGTGAAATGGAGCTAATCCCCAAAAAAGGATATAATATGGATTGTAGTCTGTAACTCGACTACATGAATAAGGAATTACTAGTAATCGTGTATCACCAACGGCACGGTGAATTTATTCTCAGCTAGGTACTAACCCCTCGTCAGGCGCTGAAAGAAGTATGTGCAATAAGTTTGATTTGCTTATATGTATAATATATATAATCAGGTATATAAATATGTATGTCATATTTTCGTATGCATGACTTTGATTGGTGTTAAGTCGAAATAAGGTTCGTGTAGTGGAGATTGCACGGGATGAAGGAAATTTAACAAAAAAAAAAATTATAATAATAATATTTATTTTATCTCTCTATCTTTTTTTGAATTATTAAAAATTGTTCAATAAAGTATATAAAGATAATTAAGGAAGGGACCGCTTGTTGGTTTACGGGTTGAGCTGTAAACTCAATGGCTATATGCCGTCGAAGGTTCGATTCCCTTTCTTCCTCCATTAGATCATAAATATGTGACTCCTCCTCTCGAGATTTTATATTTGTATAAAATAATAAAAGATTAGTTTTATTTTATTTAATGAATAATATTTTTTTATTACGCGATTATATAACTCATGGGTATAGATTAGAATTTGTAGATTTTATTTATATAATTTCTATTTTATTTGGGATATTTACTACTATTAGTAGAAACCCTATTGTAGCTGTATTATTTTTAATAGGTTTATTTGTTGATATTGCAGGAGTATTAATATTAGTAGGAATTGATTATATAGGATTATCCTCATATATTTTAGTAAATGTAGGGGCTGCTTCCACTTTATTTTTACTCATATTAATGTTAATTAATATGAGAATTTCTGAATTAGTAAGTGAAACTAATCGCGATACCCCTTGAGCTGTTATAACTGTATCACTTTTTTATTTTATAATAGGACAAGTAACCCCTAGTAATTTCACAGATAATACTATAGTTACTAGTTCATCAAATTCATTCTCTGAAGTATATGATCTACAAGTAGATAATGAAATATTAAATATAGTAGATTTACAACAAGAAACAGCTTCTGCTAGTAGTAAAAGTGGAGATACTTCATTAGTAGAACTTCCTCATCTTGGCGGTATAGGTAATATTATGTATACTAACTATTCATTATGATTAATAATAAGTTCAGTAATATTATTAGTAGGTATGGTAGGTGCAATAGTTATAACTATTAAACAAAAGTAGTTTAATTGAAAACTTGTTTATTATAAAATAAATATTAAATGGTATATAAATCAAAAAGAAATTTTCAAAATCATCCTTTCCATTTAGTTTCTCCATCTCCATGACCATTATTTACTAGTTTATCATTATTTATACTTACAACAGCTACAGTTTTATTTATGCACGGTTTTCAAGGTTTTGAATACTTAGTGCCAGTAGCTGTAATTAATGTAGCTTATGTTATGGGTTTATGATTTAGAGATGTAATTTCAGAAGGTACATATTTAGGTAATCATACAAATGCAGTTCAAAAAGGATTAAATTTAGGTGTAGGTTTATTTATTATCTCAGAAGTATTCTTCTTCTTAGCTATTTTCTGAGCATTCTTCCACAGTGCTATATCACCTAGTGTTGAATTAGGAGCACAATGACCTCCATTAGGTATACAAGGTGTTAATCCTTTTGAATTACCATTATTAAATACAATTATTTTATTATCATCTGGTGTTACTATTACTTACGCTCATCATTCATTAATACAAGGTAATAGAAAAGGTGCATTATATGGTACAGTTGTAACAATACTATTAGCAATAGTATTCACCTTCTTCCAAGGTGTAGAATATACAGTATCTTCATTCACTATCTCTGATAGTGTTTACGGATCATGTTTCTACTTTGGTACAGGTTTCCACGGATTACACGTTATAATAGGTACAGCATTCTTAGCAGTAGGATTATGACGTTTAGCTGCATATCACTTAACAGATCATCATCATTTAGGTTATGAATCAGGTATTTTATACTGACACTTTGTTGATGTTGTTTGATTATTCTTATATATTTCTGTATATTATTGAGGTTATTAATTATTAATAAAAAACAATTACTTCACCCTTCGGTGAGGTAATAGTATTATTATATAATTATTTTCAAAAATTAAATAATAGTAGTATAATTTGTAAAATATATATTTAATAGTATAAAAACTTCACGCAAATAATACGCGATAAACGAAGACTAAATATATATAAGAGACTTTAGTTTAAAGGTAAAACATGTGACTTTTAATCATTACCATATGGGTTCAAGTCCCATAAGTCTTAAAATAATATTAATGACTATAAGTTAACGGTAGACTACTTATTTACCAATTAAGTTGTGCTGATTCGAATTCAGCTAGTCATAAAAAAAAAAAAAAGATAAAGATCTTTAATTAGACCTAAAGAGTCCCACGCCCCTCCTGCGGAGGGACGAGGTACGGAGTCTAATATAAATAAGACAGGGTTAATAACTTAATAGGTAAAGTGTTTTGCTGTCAATAAAAAAGATGTCGGTTCAAGTCCGACTTAGCCCGTAATTTTTTTTTATTGTTAACAATAAAAAAAAATAACAAAGGAAAAGTTGCTATTGGTAGGGTAAGATATTTGCTAAATATTGTGTTTGTACACTTAGATGTTCGATTCATCTCTTTTCCGAAGAGCGTAGTTTAATAGGTAAAACTGTAAGCTTCAACCTTATATTTCTTAGTTCAAATCTAAGTGCTCTTGAAGTTGTATATAGATAATTTTATTGGTTCTTTAACTTAACCGGTAAAGTGTGTTCTTGATAAGGATATGTTCAGTGTTCGAGTCACTGAAGAATCATTTATTATATAACTTTACTTCGCGCACGTGTAGTTAGTACGCACGCGAAGAGACTAAATAAATATAAAATAAAAAAATATATAATTATAATTATAATATAATTAATATTAAAATAAGAGAGTTGGCTGAGTGGTTTAAAGCGGCTAACTTGAGTTTAGCTAAAGGTAAAACTTTCATATGTTCGAATCATATACTCTCTGATATAATATATCTTAATCTTTAATTATAATATATCTTAATATTTAATTAAGATATGTCTTAATGTTTAATTATAATTAGTTAATAAAACTTCGCGAGGGGACCTCGCGCGCGTGCAACACGCACGCTCGCGAGGGGAAATTTATTATTAAAAATAAATTTTTAAAAAGGCGAGGGTATTTTATAAATCTACAGGTTAGAGCCAGGTGGTTAGGCGTCTTGTTTGGGTCAAGAAATTGTTATGTTCGAATCATAATAACCTGAAGTAAAATTAAAATTGTAAAAGTATCTTACAATATAGGTGATATGAAAACCTAAATTTCTTGATGAAAATCAAGGCAAGTATATAAAGAAATTATTATGGATAATTAGCTATATATTAAAGAAAATCTAGTATGACTAGTTTCTAAGAGAAATCAGATAATAAACGAAGTGAATTGAAATATCTTAGTAACTTTAGGAAAAGAAATCAAACGAGATTGTTATTTGGTGTAAACTAAATAACAAAAGCCTAGTAACAAAACTTGTTAAAGTAAAATGGATTAAAATCTGTTTGAATAAAGGGGAACCTTCCTCTAAGGCTAAATATAATATATAAGCGATAGTGAATAGTACCGTGCGGTAAAATTTGAAATAGTAATTTTATAAGCAGCTCGAGTGAAATTTAAATAAAAAATAAGAGCGTACCTTTTGCATAATGGGTCAGCAAGTTAATTTTAGATGCAAGCAATGATTTCTTGGTAAAAAGCCAAGAAACTAGCTTAGATAAACCAATTATGAGAAAATGATTAAGTATCTAGAATTAGACCCGAAGACTAGTGATCTTACCATGGTCAGGGTTATAAAAGCCCGAACGGGTTATCGTTGTATAGATATCCGAAGAATTGTGGTAAGTTAGTGAAAGACAAAACTGACTAGTATAGCTGGTTTTCCGCGAAACCTATATGAGTAGGTAATTTAATTAACATCTTAGCAGGTACAGAACTGTGATCTCGGACAATATCAATTGATTTTGTCAACATCGGGGGGTTGTAGTGACTTTACCGGAGAGTATTTGCACTCGGAATGGCAAAGATGAATGTTAAATAATCGGACATAGTGCGATAAGGTTGTATGTCTAAAGGGAAACAGCCCAGAACAAGAGTTAAGGTTCCAAAATTATTGTTGAGTGAAATTAAGGATGTTTTTTTTTAATACAATCAGGAAATAGGCTTAGAAGCGGCCATTTTTTGAAGACCTCGTAACAGAGCACTGATTTATTTTAGAGAAAAATTCCGAAAATTTAACGGATCTAAATAATATACCAAAACCTTGTACACATTTTAATAAATATTTATATTGTATATGTGGGGTAGCGGAACATTGGATTAATATATTATATTAATTCTTATAAGAATTAATAAATTTAAATAATTATTAATAATATTTTATTATTTTATTTTATTATTAATATTATTTTATTTATATAATCCAAGAGAGAATGCTGACATGAGTAACGAAAAAGGTTTATCCTCGCCTTAAGCTTATGGTATTTTATTTAATTTTCGGTGTCTAAAAATATTAATCAAAAGGTAATTTTGATGATATTTATATATTAATACTTCTAAGTAAAAAAACAAAACCTTTAATAAGTAATAAAGGTTCTGGAAAATTTTTTTACTTAATATAAATATAATAAGTCTTTTAAATGTTTTTTTTTTGTATTTATTATATAACTTCTTGTTACAAGTTTTCAAGATTGTATAATTTAAATACAATATAATAAAAAAAATTATATTTATATAAATTATTGTATATTAAAGGCTGATATACAAATAAGGTTAATATATACCGTACCTAGATACTATCACAAGTAAGCAAGTAGAGAATACAAAGGCGTTTGAGTGAACAATCATTAAGGAACTCGGCAAATTGACTACCGTAACTTCGGGATAAGGAGGGCCATTATTATTAGTTTAACATATCTTAGGATATGATTTAATTAAACTAATTTTAAGAGGAATCATGAAATAATGTTGTACGACTGTTTAATAAAAACACAGCACTCTGCAAAGATTAAATATCAAAGTATTGAGTGTGATGTCTGCCCAATGTCGGCAGGGTAACGAATTTACCTTGGTTTTTAACTAAGGTTTTGAAGGATACCCCGATTAATGGCGGCCTTATCTATGAGGGTCCTAAGGTAGCGAAATACCTTGGCCGTTAAATGCGGTCCTGCATGAATGACTTAACGATACAACAGCTGTCTCGATGATTGTCTCAGTGAAATTGGAATAGCAGTGCAGATACTGTTTACCTCTAGATAGACGAGAAGACCCTATGCAGCTTTACTGTTACTAATTGCAAGAGTTAAAATACAGGATGATTGCGAGTGTATAAGGTAATTGTATGATAACAATGAAACACCTTTATTCGTTTCCTTTTATACGCTTTTGAGGATTAGAAGGCAGTTTATGCGGGGCACAGATCCCACAAAAAGTACCTGGGTATATCCAAAGTTCATATGTAAATTTGTAAATTTATTTACAATTATTTTAATTTGTTATATTTATTTTTATATTTATACAGTTATTCTTAGATTAAATTCAATATTTATTTTTTTTTTAAGTAAGATTTTAACTATATGGTAAATAGATGTATTTTAAACTTTAATTTTTTAAAAGTTTTTTTTTCATATTAATATCTGAGATTAACCTTTATTAATATGATAATTATTTATACTTAAATGTTTAATGGCTAAATCTTGCTTTACTGTTTGACCTACAAGTCTATCAGTCGCGTAAGCGGGGCATATGATCACAAGATGCATTAAGGAAAGGTCTTGGATTATAGAAAAAGTTACGCTAGGGATTTATAACTGTGAGTCCTCCAATATTATAAAATATTGGTAATAGATTGGGTAAATTTCAAAGACAACTTAAAATTATATTCCCTCGCGAGCGTGCAAGCTGCACGCACGCAAGGTTAAGTGTATTTGAAGCGAAACTTATTTTAGCAATAACTAGTTCCAAAAAATTGGGCGATGCCCGCATGGTGATAAGACCGCCCTGCGGGCTAGTATTTTGCTGGTTAACTATCATCCTTATGGAATGATAATAAAATAAGGACGTTCAACGACTAAAAGGTGAGTATTGCTAACAATAATCCTTTGTTAATGCCCAACATCTTTATTAACTATTAATTCGTATAATAATTATTATTACTTAGTAATAATAATGAAATAGACTTGGTTTTAATCAAGCTTAAATATTATATAATTAAATTTATTAATTATATTAATATCTTATATATATATATTAAATATGTTAAATATTATAAAATCAAAATTAAAAAACACTTATAAGAAAAAATCATTAAATAGTGAAAATGTTACTATTCATAATAAAGATTTTGTTCCTGTTGTAAGAGATTGAAAAAATAGTATTTATCTTTATAACAAAAATACTTTAAGTTTAATACCTGTAGCAGGTAGATTAGTTATGAAATTAATTAATGGTTATTTTAGTTCATATAATTTAAATATAGAATCTAAAATAAGAAAAAAAAAATTACGTCGTAGATTAAGAAAATTATCTACTAACAAAATTTTTTTAGGTGATGGTGAATTTAAACATACTAATGATAAAGTAAATATAACATTATACGTTTATAATAGACAAAAACTTAATCTTTTAATAACATTAAAAAAAAGATATTTAAGATTGTTTAATGATGAAATTTTTATAAATAAATTAAAATTAATCAAAAATGTATGATTAACAATACTAAAAAAACAACAAGATAAAAAAAGAATCTTAACAAATGTTTTACCTAATTATAGTTCAAAGGTATATTCAATACAAAAACTTTATTATAAAGATTTTTTAACTAAATCTTTAAGAAGTTTAAAAGACTACATGTATTTTAAACAATTACTTTACATTAATAAAGTTAAATTTGAAAATTCTTATTTACAAGGTTTAATAAATTTAATAAGAAAAATATTTAAAAAAAATATAGAATTTAATATTATTAATTTAAAATACTTTTATTTTAATAGTGATATATTTACACAACCATTAGTATTAAGATTAAGAAGAAAAAGAAAATTATCACGTTTTCTTAAAAAATTAGTTACTAAAGCAAATATTAAAAATATTAAATTAAATAAAATCTCAAAAGATATATTAAGTAATATATTTGAAATGAATAATAGTGATAATTTAAATAATTTATTAAATAATTTAACAGATGATAATTCAAAATATTTAAAAAAAGTTGTATTAAATGATATTAAATATAAAAGAGTATCAGGTGTTAGATTACAAGGTGCAGGTAGATTATCTAAACGTTATACTGCTTCAAGATCTTTACACAAATTTAAATATAAAGGTAATTTAGTAAATGCTTATACATCTATTAAAGGTTATCCTTCAGCAGTAATAAGAGGTAATATAAGACCTAATATACAAATTACTAAATTAAATTCTAAAACACGTATTGGATCTTTTGGTGTTAAAGGTTGAATAAGTGGTACATAATTCTAATTATAATAATAATAACAATATCTTATTGCATATAAATAGTTAATAAAGATGATGAAATAGTCTGAACCATTTTGAAAAAAGTGGAAATAAAAGAAAAATCTTTTATGATAACATAATTGAACAGGCTAATTTGCGCAAGAGAGTACAAATTGAGTGCGCGGTTTGGCACCTCGATGTCGGCTTAGCTCATCCACATGAATGCAAAAATCATGAAGGGTTCGACTGTTCGTCGATTAAAGAGCTACATGAGCTGGGTTTAATACGTCGTGAGACAGTATGGTTTCTATCTTCTAGAGGGAATTAAAGTAGAATAAGGATAGCCCCTTCGTACGAAAGGAGTTGGGTATATTGACCTATGGTTTACCTGTTGTTTATGCTATATATATATATAATATATTATATCATTTACTTATACTTAAGTAAATGTTCACATAGGCATGGCAGGAAGGCTACGTCAGTTAAAGATAAGTGCTGAAAGCATTTAAGCGCGAAGCTTACTTTAGGATACTTTTAAACGTAGAAGAACACTACGAATAATCTTTATATGTTTACATCTATTAGATGATTAACATTATAATGATTAATAGGCTTTAGTTGAACTAATCTTAAGATTTTTAGACATAAAGTACTAATTATTAAAATACTAAATATTTTCATATCAATATTTTTAGCATATAATTAATGCAATTCGCCCGGTTAGCATAAAAGTAATGCAACCGTTTTGTATCGGTAGAAGTAAGTGCGATACTTGCACTGGGCTGTAATATAAGACCCAATGGTCAAGTTTGGTTAAGACATAACATTTTCACTGTTAGTGCGGGAGTTCAAATCTCCCTTGGGTTGAAAGAAATTAGCTCAGTTGGTAGAGCTGTCGCTTTACACGCGAAAGGTCAGGTGTTCAAATCACCTATTTCTTATTAATAATTATGAGTTAATGTAATAGTTCCTTCACCCCCCCCCGGAGGGGGAAGGGGACTATTATTATTATTATTATGCGGGTTGATGTAATAGTAACATATAGGGCTCATGACCCTAAGTTTTAGGTGCAACTCCTAAATCCGCAACCAAAGGCTATAGCTTAATCGGTAAAGCGAACCACTCATGATGGTTTGAGTAAATGTTCAAGTCATTTTAGCCTTAATCCGAGTGCTGGAATTGGTAGACAGTCTTAGCTTAAGTTTAAGTGACGCAAGTCGTAAACGTTCGAATCGTTTCTCGGATAGGGGTTATAGTTTAACTGGTAAAACGGCGATTTTGCATATCGTAATTTTAGGATCGAGTCCTGATAACTCCATAGCAGTATACTATTTAATAAAAATATTATTTTCCCCTCGCGAGCGTGCGCGTTGCACGCGCGCGAGGTCCCCTCGCCTTTTATTATAAATTTGCGTGCTAACTACACGCGTGCGAGGTTATATAATAAATTATTTTTTTTTTTTAATTTATTATTATTATAGCTTGAGAAGCTCAATTGGTAGAGCGGATCACTGAAGATGATTAGGTTATAAGTTCAAGTCTTATCTCGAGCAGTTATGGGTATGCTGAAAATTGGTAGCCAGGTTCCCTTTAGATTGGAATAGTAAACTTAGACTTTGCAAGTTCAAGTCTTGTTACCCATATTATATGTTGTCGACTAATCGGTAAGTCATAAATTTTTGGTATTTACTATTGGGTGTTCGAGTCGCCCCAACATAATAAGATTAATATTTATATAATCTTATATTAGCCAAGATAGTTCAATCGGTAGAACAATAATTTCATGAATTAAGAATGAGAATTCAAATTTCTCTCTTGGCCTTATTATTCTTATTACTCTCTTTCCATTTTACCTAATTCCGCTTATAAAGCGGATTTTATTTAATGGTAATTAAAATGGTAGTATTTTAATTTTATATAAAGTATTAAAGTTTAAATTTTAATATCTCTTTAAAAATACTTAAGGTCAAAAAAGCAAATATTATTATCTTAATCTCAAAAATATCTATTAATAATTAATAAAAAAATCCCCCTCCCCTTTTAAAAAAAAGGGGCGAGGGACAAAGTAAAAAAAAGTAAAATATAGTCCCTTCCCCCAGGGGAAAAGTCCCACGAAGAAAAAAATTAACATCGTGCGCGTGTAGTTATATATATAATAAAACGCGAGAGGACTAAAAGAGATTAAATCTTTATAAGGTGGGTGTAGTTCAATGGTAGAACAGCTGTATGTGGCATAGTATATCCTAGTTCAATTCTAGGTACCCTCCCTATATAACGTTAATATATATATATATAATGTTATTTTTATAAAATAAAATTCGTTTTAACGAATAAAAAAGAAAAAACTTAATTATTTTTTTTTTTTTTGTTAAATAATTTAACAAAATATTATATAACAATAAAAAGAGGTTTTTCAACTACATCTGAAAAAAAAGAAGATGTAGCTTCCCTTAAATCTCAAGAGAGTTCAACATTTTTTACATTAAAACAACCTACAGAATGACAAGAAAGATGATTTTTATCTTCTAATGCTAAAGACATTGGTACTTTATACTTAATGTTTGCATTATTCTCAGGTTTATTAGGTACAGCATTTTCTGTACTTATAAGATTAGAATTATCTGGACCTGGTGTTCAATATATAGCTGATAACCAATTATATAATAGTATAATAACAGCTCATGCTATTATGATGATTTTCTTCATGGTTATGCCAGCTTTAATCGGAGGATTCGGTAATTTCTTATTACCATTATTAGTAGGAGGTCCTGATATGGCATTCCCTAGATTAAATAATATTAGTTTCTGATTATTAGTACCTAGTTTATTATTATTTGTATTCTCTGCAGCAATAGAAAATGGTGCAGGTACAGGATGAACTCTTTATCCTCCTTTATCAGGAATACAATCACACAGTGGACCAAGTGTTGATTTAGCAATCTTCGGTTTACACTTAAGTGGAATTAGTAGTATGTTAGGAGCTATGAACTTCATAACAACAATATTAAATATGAGAAGTCCAGGTATACGTTTACACAAATTAGCGTTATTTGGTTGAGCTGTTATTATTACAGCTGTATTATTATTATTATCATTACCTGTATTAGCCGGTAAACATAGAAAACTGCCGGCTTTAAATTTGGCTATATACTGGGAAACTGTTATATATTTATAGATATATAACACAATCAGTAGGGAAACCATCTAGGTTTTAAACCTTAAATGGGTTCTTCCAGAGACTACACGCCCAAAGTATTTTCATTGTAGATTCTTACATTCGACGTACAATAATAATTTACCTTTTGCTGCTTATTTAGCAGGTCTTATTGAAGGTGACGGTACTATAATAGTACCAAATACTTTAAGATCACCTAAAGGAAAATTGAATTATCCTTCAATTCAAATTGTTTTTCATTTAAAAGATTTACCTCTAGCTTTAATGATTCAAAAAGAATTAGGTTTTGGTTCTCTTTCAAGAAAAAAAGGTGTTAATGCTTATATTTTGACTATAAATAATAAGGAAGGTATATTTATTTGTTATATCTTTATTAAATGGTAATATGAGAACACCTAAGGTAAATAGTTTATATAAATTGATTGATTTTTATAAAGGTAATATAAATATTGAAAAAAAGCCTTTAAATAATGAACCTTTAGAATCTAATGCCTGATTATCAGGATTTCTAGAAGCAGATGGTTCTTTTCAAGTTAGAAGTACTCTTAGTGGTAAATATCCTAAATACGAATGTAAGTTGGAAATATCTCAAAGACAAACAGACCATAAAGGTTTTAGTAATCAGGAGTTTTTAAATAAAATTGCTGATTTATTTAACACTGAAGTTAAACAAACAAGATTAAATAAATCTACTCCAGAGTACAGAGTTAGAATATTAATTTAACAAGGAAATAATCAAGCAAAGAGTTATTTAAATAAATATCCACTGTTTGGAACTAAGTATTTAGATTCTATAGATTGAATGAAAGTTGTAGATTTAATTTAATAATGGTGAACATAAAACTGAATTAGGTAAAGAAAAAATTTTAAAATATAAAATCTAATATGAATGATAAAAGAACTGTTTTTAACTTGAGATCATTTACAAAATTTTTACAAATTGAAAATATAAGATATAGTCCAAACAATTTCGAGAGAAATTGAGTGTCTACCTTAAATAACTTAGCCCTGTAGGCTAAGTTATTTTTGAAACTAAGTTTTATACTTATAGTTATGGGATCTTATCCAGTAGACCAATAATAATAGGGTATTACTATGATTTTAACAGATAGAAACTTCAATACATCATTCTTCGAAGTAGCTGGTGGTGGAGATCCTATCTTATTCCAACACTTGTTCTGATTCTTCGGACACCCAGAGGTCTGATTCTTCGGACACCCAGAGGTCGTAAATATAGGCTTCTTAACGTTGCTGTATGCTGGGACCACTTCAATATTAAGTTTTAAATACTCAATCTTAAATGACACAGTAAAAAAGTTAAAACGATGAAGTAAATCAGCAGGTAACATTTTAAATGGAACCTCAGAGACTTTATGCAACGAAATTGTAGTAAGCACAGAAAATATAAAATCTATTTCTGTTCATGTACCTAAACATTTAAAACCTGTTAGTGATGATCAATTTGGACATTATTTACCTGGTTTAATATATGGTGATGGTCATTTTAGTAGTAAACAACAATTAGTTTATTGCATTTCACTCATTAGATGCTTCTTTAGCCTATTATATAAAAGAAAGATTAGGTTATGGAAGTGTTAAAAAAGTTAAAAATAAAAATGCTTTTATTCTAGTTGTAGCTGCTAGAGAAGGTATAAAAAAAGTAATTAATTTAATAAATGGAAAAATTAGAACAGAAAATAAATTTAATCAAATAACTAATAATACACTAAATCTTGATAATTATGCTGAATTTAGTAAAACAATTAGTTTAAAATTAAATTTAAGTAATAATTTAAAAAATCATTGATTAGCTGGTTTTTCTGATGCTGATGGTAGTTTTCAAATAAAAATACTTAATCGTAGTAAAAGAATTGAAGTAAGATTAAATTTTCAAATTGATCTAAAAAAAAATATATTTTGCTATTAATTAAAGAATTTTTAGGTGGTAATATTGGCTATAGAAAAAGTCAAGATACGTATTACTATGGATCTACTAGTTTTGGTTCAGCTAAAAATGTTATTAATTATTTTGATTACTTTCATTTATTATCTAGTAAACATGTTAGCTATTTAAAATGAAGAAAAGCATATTTAATAATTCAAAATAAAGACCATTTAAACAAAGATGGTATTGAAAAAATTATTAAATTAAAAAATACAATGAACAGATTAAATGATACTACAATTTAAGAGAAAGTCCTAACAAGGATGTTTAATTCTTGAGTATTAATTAGAGTCCCACGCCCCGAAGTCTCTTCGGGTTTTGAGCGAGGGACGAATAGATTAATATTATTATTATTATTAACTATTCGATTAATCAAAATTTTTGTTATATTTTAATTATACCAGGGTTGGGAATTATTAGTACAGTTATCGCAGCTGGATCAGGTAAAAACGTATTCGGATACTTAGGTATGGTTTACGCTATGATGTCTATTGGTGTTTTAGGTTTCTTAGTTTGAAGTCATCACATGTATACAGTTGGTTTAGACGTTGATACAAGAGCTTATTTCACAGCTGCAACATTAATAATTGCAGTACCTACAGGTATTAAAATTTTCAGTTGATTAGCTACATGTTATGGTGGTTCATTACACTTAACACCACCTATGTTATTTGCATTAGGATTTGTAGTATTATTCACTATTGGAGGATTAAGTGGTGTTGTTTTAGCTAATGCATCTCTTGATGTTGCATTCCATGATACTTACTACGTAGTTGCTCATATGGGCCTTAATAAACTTTTAGTTTATTTCGCATTTGGCTATATGCTGGAAACTATGTTTTTAGGTTGTTGTCTACTATGTATATTATATTATTATCTTTTTAAAATAGATGGCGATAGAAATTTCAAATTTCTAACTATACATAGTGAAAATGATAATAAACCTGTATTTTTTAAAAATACGGACATACAATCAGCAGAAAACTGTAAAGGATTCTCAGAGACTACACGCCAAATATCTAATTCAAAAGATCTCTCTGAGTTTTTTAAATGATTAGCTGGTATTATAGACGGTGATGGTAATTTTGATATTAGATATATTGATTGATAAGCTAGTTTTAAAAGCCATTAGAATTAAATTACATAATAGAGATATCAGAATATTAAGTCACATTCAAAATATTTTACATATAGGTAGAATTAGATCTGATAAGAATAAACCACACTCTATTTGAATTATTAGTAAAAAAGAGGAAATGTTATTTTTAATTAATAATATTAATGGTTTAATTAGATTAAAAGTAGTAGGGATTAAAAAAATCTTGCGATTATTTAGGTATAGATTATAAACAAGCAAATTACAATATTGAACCTAACGACCCTTATTTAGCAGGGTTAGTTGACACAGATGGTACTATTGTATATAACTATGCTGGAAATAGAATAGAATGTAACTTAGAATTTGAACATAACGAGTTTAGTAGTAAACTAAATTTAGATAATGTGATACCGAATTATAAACCCGCTGTTTTATTTAGAAAATCTCATAACTCTATATCATATAAATACCAAAATGTAAAAGGTATGGTATTCTTATACGAATATTTCATGAAAAATAGATTATATTCTGATTTTAAATTCTATAGAATATCAAAAATTAAAAAATTTATTGAAATAAGAGAATTTAAAGATGAACCTAAAGAAAGTTTAGAGTTTAAAATATATTCTGAATTTATGTTAGATTGAATTCAATATAAGAATCCCTTTATGACAAAGAGTACCTTTTGTAGAAAAAATTAGATAATGATATAGTCCCACCATTTATAAAAGATAGATACAATTATATCTATTTTTTAGAATTTGCATTTCCACTACGTATTATCAATGGGTGCAGTTTTTGCCTTATTTAGTGGTTGATATTTCTGAATACCAAAATTATTAGGATTATCATACGATCACTTTGCAGCTAAAGTTCATTTCTGAATTTTATTTGTTGGAGTTAATCTTACATTCTTCCCACAACATTTCTTAGGTTTACAAGGTATGCCTAGAAGAATTAGTGATTACCCTGACGCCTTCTATGGTTGAAATTTAGTAAGTAGTGTTGGTTCTATCGTTAGTGTTGTAGCTACATGATATTTCTTAACTATTATTTACAATCAATTAACAGAAGGTAAAGCTGTTTCAAGATATCCTTGATTAACACCACAATTATTTAGTGATACATTCCAAGTGTTATTCACTAGAAATAATAGCTCTTTAGAGTGATGTTTAACTAGCCCACCAAAACCACACGCATTTATGAGTTTACCAGTACAATCAAAAATAAGTTTGTAAGATACTGGACAATAACTTTAGTAAAAATGAGCGTCTTTCCCGTTTACTTAGATATTTTTTTTAATTTAATTATAAATAAAATATACAAATTTTATTTACTTTTTTCATTTAAATTAAAAAGGATATTAAAAATTCAGCGTACACCTGAAACAAATATACATACTATTGTAATTATGTCTTCTAAAAAAGGTGTTGCTGGAGCTTTAGTTGTTGCTGGAACTCTAGATGATGAATGTAAAGGTGTAATTAGCTCTATCACTTTGAATAGATGATTGGAAAATAATGGTATAGATAGAGCTATAACACGGGGTAAAGATTTACATGGTGATTTTGCTAATGGTGTTTTGATTATATATCCTGAAAAAAAAATGTATGATATGCTAGATATAAATAATCTAGAGACAATACTAAAACAGTTATTTAAATCTAAAAATGAATTAAGAGCGTTTATTCTTGAAGTAAGATCAATCCAAACCAAATACAAACATACTATTCATCAAGAAGCAGTTAGTAGAGCAGCAGAATCAAACTCAGAATTACATAAATTTTATACACAAATTTTTGGTCATGATAAATATTTATCTGATTCTGTTTGTTTTAGAGATTATCGTTCATTTACTATTCGTTTGGATTTAAATGATCCTCAGGTAGATGAACATTTAAAAAATTTATAAAACCTATAGATAAATTTTTGGAATGTAATAGATTAACGCATGGTGTTTTTGAAATGGAATCTTACTATAGATATATAGATATACCATATTCTATTACTACAGATTCTCAACTATATCCATTTAACTTAGATGATATTTCTTTAGAGATGGCGACTCTTATAAATAGTATACTAACTTAAAGCATTCTTAATCTGTTTTTCTAATTCTTTATTAGTTGAGGTCACCTTACTTAGATGGCTGTACACATAAAATTTATTACTATGTTACAAGCTGCAAAAATATTAGGAACAGGAATGGCTACAACAGGTTTAATCGGAGCTGGTGTAGGTATTGGTATTGTATTTGGTGCTTTAATATTAGGTGTTGCTAGAAATCCATCATTAAGAGGACAATTATTCTCTTATGCTATTTTGGGTTTTGCTTTCGCTGAAGCAACTGGATTAAAAGGGGCAGTCCAGTATAAAGGGGGTTAATTGCATGAAAACCGTATAAATTATGGCAATATGCAGCGAAGTTTAATATTATACATTTATATAAAAATATTAAAAACGTTCAACGACTAGTAGATGAGAAAATGTATTATCAATAATTCTACCTTGGAGTGCCCTCATGTTAAATTTATGATATAGTCTAACTAATCATGTTTAATTTATGATATAGTCTTAAGTGTCTAAATTACTTGAATTAAAATAAAAGAGTTTTATTTTAATCACATCAGTAATCTATGTAAAAAAGTGTCTAATTTTTTTTTTTTACACTAAAAATACAAGTATTTGCTTTAATGATGGCTTTCTTATTATTATACGTAGCTTAATATTTAATTCAAATTAAGTATATTTTTTTTAAATATTAAACTAAAGTAAGAAATTTTTAATAAATTTCTTTTGTAAAAAAAAAAATAAAAATTTTTTTTTTAATTAATTATTAATTATTTTTTTTTTTATTTTTAATTTATTATTATTATACAATAACTTTTATCATGACAACTACAACTTTTTTTTTATTTTTAATGCCAATATTAGCTATAATATTACTAGCAGTTAATTTGATTCTTTCTCCCCATAATCCATATCAAGAAAAAGATAGTGCTTTTGAATGTGGTTTCCATTCTTTCTTAGGACAAAATAGAACACAGTTCAGTACATCTTTTTTTATATCTGCCCTATTATTTCTATTATTTGATTTAGAAATTGTATTAGTTTACCCTTATGTGGTAAGTGCATATACAAACGGAATATATGGGTTAGGAATTATGGGAGTATTTATCCATGTATTAACTTTAGGTTTTGCCTTTGAGATAGGAAAAAATGCATTAAAAAGTGAAAGTAGACAAGTTTATAATTTTAATTATAAATCTTGAAGTGGTTATTCATTAATTTATAATTAAATAATGCGGAGCGTATCTCCGATTTTTAAAAATATATTTGGAACTTCGCCCCGGAGGAGACTTCGGGGCGATGGTACTAATCTTTTTTTTTTTTTTTTAAGTTAATTATAATATTAGGGTAAAATAAATTAAATTATTTGGTTATTAATAAATTTAATCAAATAATACTTCGCGCGCGTGCAGTTAGCACGCTCGCGAGGTAAGGTCAATATAATATAAGGTTGACTAAATTGGACTAGTAATTAAAATAAATGAATATCTTAAATAAAAATATAAATGTCTTTAGATATATTAAAAGGACATATACTATTGGATGCTCCTACACCTTGAGGAGTATTTTTCCAAGATAATGCTTCACCTCAAATGGAAGGAATAGAAGAATTACATAATAATATAATGTTTTATTTAGCTGTTATATTATTTACAGTTACATGAATGATGATAATTATTATAAAAAATTTTGTGGCAACAAAATCACCTATAGCTCACAAATATATGAATCACGGTACATTAATAGAATTAATATGAACAATAACACCAGCATTTATATTAATATTAATAGCATTCCCATCATTCAAATTATTATATTTAATGGATGAAGTTATGGATCCATCATTAGTAGTTTATGCAGAAGGTCACCAATGATATTGAAGTTATCAATATCCTGATTTTACTAATGAAGATGATGAATTTATAGAATTTGATTCATATATAGTACCTGAAAGTGATTTAGAGGAAGGTCAATTTAGAATGTTAGAAGTAGATAATAGAGTTATAATACCAGAATTAACACACACAAGATTTGTAATTTCAGCTGCTGATGTTATACATTCTTATGCTTGTCCATCTTTAGGTATAAAAGCTGATGCATATCCAGGTAGATTAAATCAAGCTTCTGTTTATGTAAATCGTCCTGGTACATTCTTTGGACAATGTTCAGAAATATGTGGTACTCTTCACAGTTCTATGCCAATTGCTATACAATCTGTGTCAATAAGAGATTTCTTATTATGATTTAAGAGAACAAATGGAAGGTAATTTATTTAATTTTAAAGTATATTGCAATAAAGGTAATATTAAAAAATATTAAAAGTAATATTATTATTAGAAAAATAAAATTAAATTAAATAACTTCGTCGCCCCGGAGAGCACTTCGGGGCGAAGGGACTAAATTTATTTTTAATTAAAAATTACTTGTACAATGTTTAATTATATTATAAAATTAAAGATAATATATATATATATTTATATATATATTATATAAGACGTGTTAATTCAATGGTAGAATAACGTGCTACGGACACGTTTATATAAGTTCGAGTCTTATATACGTCTAACAATTAAAATATAGTCCCCCCGCCCCTAAATCCCTTCGGGTTTTGGGCGAGGGACGGATTGTTAAAAGAAATATAATTATAATATAGTATAGATAAATCAATATATATATATAAAATATTATTTAGAAAATGAATTTTTCAATTTTTTTATTTCTTATAGGAATATTAGGTTTTGTTTTAAATAGAAAAAATATCATATTAATGTTAATATCAATAGAAATTATGTTATTATCAATAACATTTTTAATATTAATAAGTTCACTTAGTTTTGATGATATTTTAGGACAAACTTTTGCTGTATATATTATAACAGTAGCAGGAGCAGAATCTGCAATAGGTTTAGGAATTTTAGTTGCATATTATAGATTAAGAGGAAGTATATCAATACAATATAGATAATGTATTTAACATTGATAATTTTACCTTTATTAGGTTCTATAGTTTCAGGTTTCTTTGGTAGAAAAGTAGGTGTAAAAGGAGCACATTTAATTACATGNGTTTCAGTAATTACAACTACATTTTNAGCTATATTAGCTTTCTTTGAAGTAGGTTTTAATGATATACCTGTAACAATAAATGTAGCTAGATGAGTTGATGTTGAATCACTTTATGTTTTATGAAATTTTAGATTTGATTCATTAACTGTATCTATGTTATTACCTGTTTTAATAGTGTGGAGTTTACGCAAANTGTNCTCTATTAGTTATATGCGTCATGATCCTCATAATCAAAGATTCTTTAGTTATTTAAGTTTATTCACTTTTATGATGATTATACTTGTAACAGGTGATAATTATTTAATAATGTTTGTAGGTTGAGAAGGTGTTGGTGTTTGTTCATATTTATTAGTAAATTTCTGATTTATAAGAATAGCAGCTAATCAAAGTTCTTTATCAGCATTATTAACTAATAGAGTAGGGGATACTTTATTAACTGTAGGTATGTTTGCTATACTATGATCTTTTGGTAATATAGATTATAGTACAGTATTTGCATTAGCTCCTTATTATAATGAAAATATTATAACAATAATAGGTATTTGTTTATTAATAGGTGCTACAGCTAAAAGTTCACAAGTAGGTTTACATATTTGATTACCTCAAGCTATGGAGGGACCAACTCCTGTATCTGCATTAATACACGCTGCTACTATGGTTACAGCAGGAGTATACTTATTAATGAGATCATCACCATTAATAGAGTATAGTTCAACTGTATTAGTACTTTGTTTATGATTAGGTGCTATAACTACAGTATTTAGTTCTTTAATTGGATTATTCCAACAAGATATTAAAAAAGTTATTGCTTATTCTACTATGAGTCAATTAGGTATGATGGTAATAGCTGTTGGTTTATCTAGTTATAATTTAGCTTTATTCCATTTAGTAAATCATGCTTTCTATAAAGCATTATTATTCTTAGGTGCTGGTTCAGTTATACACGCTGTAGCTGATAATCAAGATTTCAGAAAATATGGAGGTTTAAGAGAATTCTTACCTTTAACTTACTCAGTTATGTTAATAGCTTCATTAAGTTTAGTAGCTGTACCTTTTATGACTGGATTCTATTCTAAAGATTTTATTCTTGAATCTGCTTATGGACAATATTATTTATCTAGTACTATTGTTTACTTTGTAGCTACTATTGGTGCTATGTTTACTACACTTTATTCAGCTAAAGTTTTATATTTAACTTTCTTAACTAACCCTAATGGTCCTTTAGTTAATTATAAACATGCTCATGAAGGTGATTTATTTATGACTATACCTTTAATTATTTTAGCTATTTTTTCAATATTCTTTGGATATTTAACTAAAGATATTTTTATAGGTTTAGGTACTGGTTTCTTTACTGATAATAGTTTATTTATTCACCCTAGTCATGAAATTATGTTAGATACAGAATTTGCTGTACCTACATTCTTTAAATTATTACCTTTTGTGTTTACTGTTTCATTAAGTTTAATTTCTGTTTTATTATCCGAATTCTTACCTAAATTACTTATTAATTTTAAATTCTCTAGATTTGGTTATAATATATTTAGTTTCTTTAATCAAAGATTCTATATAGAATTATTTTATAATAAATATATAGTTGAAGGTGTTTTAAAATTAGGTGGTCAAACTTCTAAAAGTTTAGATAAAGGTTCTGTAGAATTAATAGGACCTTACGGTTTAGAAAAAGGATTATTAGCTTTAAGTAATAGTTTAGGTAATTTAAGTACAGGTATTGTTACTACTTATGCTTTATATATCTTAATAGGATTAATCTTTTATATTTCTCTATTATATTTCTCTTATAATGATAATAATTTATTAATCTTAATTATTTTTACTTTATTTGCTTTATTAAACAGTAACAAGAAATAATCTTTAAACTAATAAATAGTTATTAAACAAATATATGTTTTTTTTTAATATTATTAGTTTAATTTAAAGTTATTTTTTCTTTAAAAAAAAAAACATATAATTTTTTTTTTTAGTCTTTAACTTTTTTTTTTTTTTTTAGTTTTTAAATTTATTTTAATATACTTTATGCTTTTATCGTCAATATTTTGGTTATTACTATCTAATGCTTTATCTTTTAGACGTGATACTGCAATTTTATATAGTAGAATTGGAATAATAGTATTATTTTATTGTATTTATTTAGCTTATAATAATTTATTTTTAACATATTTAGATAATGGTATTGGGTTATTTGGAGGGTTATTTTACACATCTTCTATAACACAAATATTTCACATATTAATATTTCTAGTAAGTTTATTGATATTGAATATGACAGGATTTTATCCTAGAAAACTTATATCAAGTGAATATATGAGTTTACATAAATTAATATTTACAAAATTAAGTTTTGTAAAAAATTTAACTGTATCAAATATTATATTAAAAAAAGGAGAACAATATACAATAATAGAATATACATTAATGTTATTATTTATAATAACAGGAAGTGTATTATTAATATCAAGTAGTGATTTAGTATCCATTTTCTTATCAATAGAATTACAAAGTTATGGATTATATTTATTATGTGCTATGTATAGAAATTCTGAATCATCAACATCGGCTAGTTTAACTTATTTCTTATTAGGAGGATTATCATCTTGTTTTATATTATTAGGAATTGGATTAATTTATGCAAATTTAGGTGTAACATATTTAGATAGTTTTTATGTAATAAATAATTTAGCTGGTATAATAAACAATCAAGAAATAACAACATATATACCATATTGTTTATTATTAATATCAGTAGGATTTTTATTTAAAATATCAGCTGCACCATTTCATTTCTGATCACCTGATGTTTATGATGGTATACCTACAATAGTAACAACTTTTGTAGCTATAATAGCAAAAATATCAATATTAACTTTATTATTACAATTAGTTCATTATACTAATAGTATTTATATTACAACAAGTTATAGTTGAACTACAAGTTTATTAGTAAGTAGTTTATTATCATTAATAATAGGTACTGTATTAGGTTTAACTCAATTTAGAATTAAAAGATTATTTGCTTATAGTACAATATCTCATTTAGGTTTTATGTTATTAGCATTAACTATTAATAGTGTTGAGTCAATACAATCATTTATATTCTATTTAATACAATATAGTTTATCTAATTTAAATGCTTTTATTTTATTAGTAGCTATAGGTTATAGTTTATACGCTTATAATGATAAAAATATAAATCATAATAATTTAATAGATAAAAATAATTCACCTATCCAATTAATAAGTCAACTTAAAGGTTATTTCCATATAAATAGTATCTTAGCTTTAAGTTTATCTATTACTTTATTCTCATTTGCAGGTATACCACCTTTAATGGGATTCTTTGCTAAACAGATGGTATTCTCTGCAGCTTTACCAGAAGGATTTATTTTCTTACTCTTGATAGGTGTTTTAACTAGTGTTATTAGTGCTGTTTATTACTTATTTATTGTAAAAACAATGTTCTTTGATGGGCACACTTATACTTCTTTTAATAAATTAAAAGATCTTAAAATACCAGCCCTTGTTTTACAAAAAGATAAAGTTATCAATAAAATTTACTTTGATTCAAAATTTGCTTTATCTAGTTCTTTAAGTATAACTATTTCTATTTTAACTTTAATTATTCTTTTATTTATGTTTATGCCTAATGAATTATTACATATTTCTAATTTATTATCAATAATATTATTTATACCTAATAGTATTTAAATTTATAATTAGATTATTGTACTTCACGTGCGTGTAGTTATATATATATAAATATAATCATAAAGAAAAAGTTATGGCTAGTATGCAAAAAAGAGTAGGACCAAATGCAGTAAATTATTATGGTTTATTACAAGAATATCTACAACTACACCCTCTAAATATGTAATAATAAAAAAAAAATAATTATTCGGGATAAGTGTATTTTAAAGGAATAGGTAATATATCTTATAAAGGAAAAGATATATTTCAATATAGAGTTACTTGTATTAAAGATTTATATATTATAATTAATCATTTTTATAATTATCCTTTGTTAACACAAAGTTTATTTTCAAAACAGGTTATAAATAATATAATCAATAAAGACCATATTACCTGAAAAATGGTTAATAGTTTATATAAAAGCCTCTATTAATAAAGGGCTATTTAATAAACTTAAAGATATTTCCCTGATATTAAAAAAAAGTAGCTAGACCAAATATAATAGACCAAACTATAAAGGATCCTAATTGACTTTCAATTTTTGTTAATTGACTTTCAATTTTTGTGTCTGGAGAAGGTTATTTTTTAGTTAGTCTTTTTAAAAGTAATACTTTAACTGGTAATGGGGTAAGATTAATATTTAAGATAACTCAACATAACCGTGATAACCAAATAATGAAAAGTTTGGTTAATTAACTAGCTTGCGGCCACGCAAGGGGACAAGTTCCCCCCTAGGGGCTAGTTAAAGATATCTATTAGTTGTTAATTATAATATTAATTAACAATTTGATTAATTTGTTAATAAAATTAAAATAAATAAATTATGTGAATTAAAAATAAAATAAATTTTTTTACATATAA